ACAGTACCCGACGGTTCACAAGCGGCTGAGTATTTATTCCAGAAGGGCTTATTCGATCTAATCGTACCACGTAATCCTTTAAAAGGCGTTCTGAGTGAGTTATTTCAACTCCACACTTTCTTTCCTTTGAATCAAAATTAAAACATTAAGTTCAATTATTTTGAGCAAACAAGTAATTAGTTTATCAGAATCCAAGTCAAAATTAGACAAATGGGGTTTTCTTTGTTGACATAAGATCTAATTGTATAAAGAATCAAAAGTCACAGAAAATCGAAAATCCGGCCCGCCCCCCTTTTTTCTATATTCCTGATTATTGATCAAGAAGCCTCTATTAACATTAACAAGATAAAAGATGAAATTTTCGTAAAATTAGGAAAAAAAATATCTTCTTCTCGTCATATATAATTAAAATCTAGAAAATATAGAATTTTTTATCTTTCTATATCTTACGATAATCCTATTTTGAATAAGAATCCCTGCTGGATGGGATTCTAACAAACCCTTCAATATAAATACAATTTAAACTAAATAGGTAGAATCTAATTCATTTTTAAGAAACTTTTTGCTTAATATAAATGAAATTCGAAGACAAGAGCAAAAAATGAAGAAAATCATATCTCATCCATATCCTTTCAAATCCTTCATGTAGAAATAAAAAAAACTACATTATATACTCACTTAGATAGTAGATAGATACTTATATCTATATTATATACTCACTTAGATAGATACTTATATCTATAGATATTAAGTAATAATAATTCCAATTTAGAATTATCAAATTATAAGAAGTAAGATATTATCCTTATAAGATATTATCCTTATATATAATAAGATATCTTTATATTATAATTATAAACAATAAATATAAATAATAATAACAGGTACAAATAGTAAATCGAGGTAACCATTCTATGACAACTCTTAACTTTCCCTCTGTTTTGGTCCCTTTAGTAGGCCTAGTATTTCCGGCAATCGCAATGGCTTCTTTATTTCTTCATGTTCAAAAAAACAAGATTGTTTAGGCACAAAATCTCATCTATTTTTTTATTTTTTTCAAATTGACGTTTGTATCATAACACAGATATCCATTTAGCAAAATTGGTATAAGCGGCTTCCGCCGAAAAATTCTTATGTCTCCAGAAAATGCTATGTTCTAGCTATTTTCAAATAGACCCGAATCGGCGGGTGGCTGAACTGTAACGTTGGTCTATCTATATGTATGTGGCTATATTTAGTGAGATCATACGAAGGGTATGTTATTAGTTTAGATCTAACCAATTTAATGAATTACTCCTAAAGGTTCACATCAAACTAGTGCTAGTTGATGCGAGTTACTTCGGAAACAAACGGACTAAAGTCAAATTCATTTGGGGTATTCTCTCAATTCCAAAAAAAGCAACGGGATCAAGTATGAGTTGTCGATCAGAACATATATGGATAGAACCTATAAAGGGGGCCCGAAAACCAAGTAATTTCTGCTGGGCTATTATCCTTTTTTTAGGTTCATTAGGATTCTTGTTGGTTGGAACCTCGAGTTATCTTGGTAGAAATTTGATATCTTTATTTCCGTCTCAGCAAATCGTTTTTTTTCCACAAGGAATTGTGATGTCTTTCTATGGGATCGCGGGTCTTTTTATTAGCTCCTATTTGTGGTGCACAATTTCGTGGAATGTAGGTAGTGGTTATGATCGATTTGATTTAAAAGACGGAATAGTGTGTATCTTTCGTTGGGGATTTCCTGGAAAAAATCGTCGGGTCTTCCTCCGATTTCTTATAAAAGATATTCAATCCGTCAGAATAGAAGTTAAAGAGGGTATTTATGCTCGGCGTGTCCTTTATATGGATATCAGAGGTCAGGGAGCCATTCCATTGACTCGTACTGATGAGAATTTTACTCCACGGGAAATGGAACAAAAAGCTGCTGAATTGGCCTATTTCTTGCGTGTACCAATTGAAGTATTTTAAGAAATGAGCTGATAAATCAATGTTTTCTCAGCAGGAGGGCAAAAACGCAAGAATCCTCTTTTTCTAGAACATAACTTAATTGAGGTTTCTTCAGAACATTCATTCGAGTCAAAGTAGACATATATGGAACAAGTACAAAAAAACTCTTTTGGGATCTTTTTTTTATATGTATCGAAATATACACAACTCAATTCAATAAAAAAATAATCAAAAAATCGAAATATATCATAATCAGCCATTTCGAAATAAGGGAATCCCCCCTTTTTACTTGTTGGAATTGAGACTTTAGATTCAGATAGATCATATCTTGTCATTTTTTCGACGCTTCTTTTTGTGCTCCTTAATGACCAAAAAATTGGATCTCTTATAATGATAACTAGCCAATTTCTGTCGTTTTTTGCCACTCATTTTTCACAATATTCTTCAGAAAATTCCCTCAATTATTCTATCCCTGACTACTCATAGTCAGTTAAATTTTTTCGAAATATTAGAGATTTTTATATAATGATAGAAAAGGAGTTCTTTCGTCTCAAAATCTGAATAATCTTGATATTCATGATTTCAATTTCGGGGCATCCATCGAAAGGAGATATGTGCTTCAAATTTGACTATAGGGAAACAAGATTTTTTTATTATTTATTCATTTGATTCGACTTTTTCCTCTATTTCTGTATTTTCAAGGCCTAACTACGAAGTCACAAATAAAAAATAGTGAATAGATTCATAGGTTCGATAACTTGTAATAGAATTGATGCGTGAGAGAAAGATTATATTACATAGAGTTGACGAATGAGATGGCTTCATTAACAATTCACAGATGAAAAAATGGCAAAAAAGAAAGCATTCACTCCTCTTTTATATCTTACATCTATAGTATTTTTGCCCTGGTGGATTTCTCTCTTATTTCAAAAAAGTCTGGAATCGTGGGTTACTAATTGGTGGAATACTAGGCAATCCGAAACTTTTTTGAATGATATTGAAGAAAAGAGTATTCTAGAAAAATTCATAGAATTAGAGGAACTCCTCTTCTTAGAGGAAATGATCAAGGAATACTCGGAGACACATCTACAAAACCTTCGTATAGGAATTCACAAAGAAACAATCCAATTAATCAAGATACACAACGAGGGTCGTATTCATACGATTTTGCATTTCTCGACAAATATAATCTGTTTCATTATTCTAAGTGGTTATTCTATTTTGGGTAATAAAGAACTTGTTATTCTTAACTCTTGGGCTCAGGAATTCCTATATAACTTAAGTGACACAATAAAAGCTTTTTCTCTTCTTTTATTAACTGATTTATGTATCGGATTTCATTCGCCCCATGGTTGGGAATTGATGATTGGCTTTGTCTACAAGGATTTTGGATTTGTTCATAATGATCAAATTATATCTGGCCTTGTTTCCACTTTTCCAGTCATTCTAGATACAATTTTAAAATATTGGATTTTCCGTTATTTAAATCGAGTATCTCCGTCACTTGTAGTGATTTATCATTCAATGAATGACTGAAAAATGATCTACCTAATCCAATTATAATGTTTCTTACTTTGCAATTGTACATAAGGAAAACATTGAAAATCGCTTTATATTTCTACCCATCCCGGAGATTCATCCTATATTCCTATATATTAATCGAGTCAAATTATTCCAGTAAATAACAGAATCGTGGATAGGAAACTCCATTAGTGACCTACCCCAATTTATTGTATAAATTTTCGGGATCAATGATTGGACCATGCAAACTAGAAATACTTTTTCTTGGATAAAGGAACAGATTACTCGATCTATTTCCGTATCGCTCATGATATATATAATAACTCGTACATCCATTTCAAATGCATATCCCATTTTTGCGCAGCAGGGTTATGAAAATCCACGAGAAGCGACTGGGCGTATTGTATGCGCCAATTGCCATTTAGCTAATAAACCAGTGGATATTGAGGTTCCGCAAGCGGTACTTCCCGATACTGTATTTGAAGCAGTTGTTCGAATTCCTTATGATACGCAACTGAAACAAGTTCTTGCTAATGGTAAAAAAGGGGGTTTGAATGTGGGGGCTGTTCTTATTTTACCAGAGGGTTTTGAATTAGCCCCTCCCGATCGTATTTCCCCCGAGATAAAAGAAAAGATGGGTAATCTTTCTTTTCAGAGCTATCGCCCCAATCAAAAAAATATTCTTGTCATAGGCCCTGTTCCTGGTCAGAAATATAGTGAAATCACCTTTCCTATTCTTTCCCCGGACCCCGCTACTAAGAAAGACATTCACTTCTTAAAATATCCTATATACGTAGGTGGAAACAGGGGAAGGGGCCAGATTTATCCTGACGGGAGCAAAAGTAACAATACAGTTTATAATGCTACAGCATCAGGTATAGTAAGCAAAATCCTACGAAAAGAAAAGGGGGGATACGAAATAACCATAGCGGATGCATCGGATGGACGTCAAGTGGTTGATATTATCCCTCCGGGGCCAGAACTTCTTGTTTCAGAAGGCGAATCTATCAAATTGGATCAACCGTTGACAAGTAATCCTAATGTGGGCGGATTTGGTCAGGGAGATGCAGAAATAGTACTTCAAGATCCATTACGTGTACAGGGCCTTTTATTCTTCTTCGCATCTGTTATTTTGGCACAAATATTTTTGGTTCTTAAAAAGAAACAGTTCGAGAAGGTTCAATTGTCCGAAATGAATTTCTAAACTCGCGGATTTCTCGACATCAAGTTTGTAAAAAGAACCAAATTCTTTTTAGTAATTCTGATATAAAAAATGAAATGATAAAAGCCTTTTGTTTGTTTATACTCTTTTTCTATGAGATGTCGGTAATTCCTTGTACCATATTTCTAGCCATAGTATGTAGATTGTGAAGAATACTATTTGACTTGACCCCTTCTTTCTTTGTCTTTTTTTTTTATCAAAATTGGGGTGATGTTATTATATTGCTATTGTGAGATTGAAATGTCATCAAATGCATTTGATTCTAATACAATTCACTTTGGCTAGATCCTATACAAAAGTAAACGCGAAA